TAGTGACTTTTTTCTATTCTAAGGAAAAACAAAAAAAGTCCAAAACGCGTCTTTATTGAAAAATCGAAGAAAAAGTCCTTTCGTTAGAAGTTAGAAAAAACCTGCTATAAAAAAAAAGAATAGGCAAAAATAAACAGGACTGGAATCTAGACATTGATTCTTTTTTTTTCACAATCTTCTTTGAACCGTATGCATCAAAAGGTGCACGTACGGTTCTTAAGGGATACAATTTTACCCTAATCAACCGACTTTATCGAGAAAGATTACTCTTTTTAGGCCAAGACGTTAATAGCGAGATCTCGAATCAACTTATTGGTCTTATGGTATATCTCAGTATCGAAGATGATACTAAGGATCTGTATTTGTTTATAAACTCTCCCGGCGGATGGGTAATAGCCGGATTAGCGATTTATGATACTATGCAATTTGTGCGACCAGAAGTCCATACAGTATGCATGGGCTTAGCCGCGTCAATGGGATCCTTTCTCCTAGCTGCAGGAGAACTTACCAAACGTCTAGCATTCCCTCACGCTTGGCGCCAATGAGGTTTTTTTATTTGAGAGAAAAAAGAGAACTATGCCTTCGCCATATGAATATTAAGTAATAATAAAGTAATAATAGCATGGCACTTCGAATTCGATATGAAAAATTTTTGTATTGTCTTTTTTCCAAAAGATTCGATTATGTATCGAGAGAGTAGTATGAGATAACAGGGATTTCCAATTTTCAATTATCTATCGGAAGTTCAATCCAGCGTCACAAACTTTTTTGTTTTCACACCGAAGGGCTCTTAAATAATATTTGCAATATTTTTGTTATAAAAAAGAGCGCGAAAAAAGATTTTTTGGATAAAAAAAAGAAACTTTGGGATTGCTCAATCAAAGATATAAAAAATAATCCAGTTAAAAATAGAAAGCAACGGAGCCATCATAGTATTTTTTATAGCATTTTTGAACTCCTACGAAAGGAAGGGTGGCAATTTGATCATTTACCCATCTGGGGCTGATAAATTCTATTTTTATCTTTCTTCAATGGAGGGTAAAAGGGTCAATTTGATTCTAGAGCCGTATGCAATGCACAAAAGATGATGCCCGTACGGTTATATAATTCTATCTTTTTTCCTAATCTTTCTTTTCTGTTCGTTTCATCACACCAGATAGAAAACCCTTGTATCATCAGGGTAATGATCCATCAACCTGCTGCTTCTTTTTATGAGGCGCAAACGGGAGAATTTATCCTGGAAGCAGAAGAGCTGCTGAAAATACGCGAAACCATCACAAGGGTTTATGCACAAAGGACAGGCAAACCTTTATGGGTTGTATCTGAAGACTTGGAAAGAGACGTTTTTATGTCAGCAACAGAAGCCCAAGCTTATGGAATTATTGATCTTGTAGCAGTTGAATGAAAAAAAAGATGGATTTTGTGCAAATCCGTGATTTTCTATTTTATCTCCGAGTTTACTATTCTATTAAATAGAAAAAATTCATAATCATCCGGTTAGGATCAATCTAAACCAGCCCATTATGTATATGATTCAACATGCCAACTATTAAACAACTTATTAGAAATACAAGACAGCCAATTCGAAATGTCACGAAATCCCCCGCTCTTCGGGGATGTCCTCAGCGTCGAGGAACATGTACTAGGGTGTATGTGCGACTCGTTTAGATCATAAGCTGGCACAAAAAAGAAAGAAAAACGCTTTCCAGTATGAATGATCAGTACCTATGAATAGGATAGAATAGAAGAAAGAACGCCCTTCACTATCTAAAAATAAGCAAATTGATCGCTTATATTGTGTATTAAAGTTTATGGTTTCCGTTGGTGCAAATCTAATCACCTGAATTTAAGATGATAAGCAATTCTCCATTGGTAGCAAATGGTTATCCATTAAGCGGAAGAAATCTTATTTAATTTAAATGAAAAAAAACATAAAAATGAAGTTCCCACTCGGTCAAGAACGGACTACAAGGGTCAGCTACCCAGCCAACTTTCATAATTAAATACCGTTACTAGGCGGGTCTGATTGTGAAAGACCTCTTACTGGATAATTCAGGGGTAGAGCCAAAGAGTGTGGTGTGAACCATACAAGTTCTCAATAACATTGATTAAATAAAGTTAAAGGCTCCGGTGTATAGAAAAGACCTCACCGTTTAAGAAGTAACCATAGAAACGATGGAACCCACTATTTCTTTAATCCATTTAATTTATATTTCTTTTTTTTATTGACTCTATTTTTTTTACACCTAGCAAAAGAAAATTTTTTATTTCTTTCGTATTTCGCAATAAAATACCTACAAAAAAAGAAAAAATCGTGGTTGGGAAGGTTATAGTAGCCAAAGCCATTGGAATCTTTTTTTTATACATTGGAAAAATCCGTTTGATTATTAATAGACCAGGAAAGGGGAAAAGAATAACTGAAAGAAAGGAAATCAATTAGTTATTTATCAAAGTCTTATTTATTAAATGACCAGAATTAAACGCGGATATATAGCTCGGA